ATGTTTCTTTTGTTGAAATAAGGGCAAATGATCTGCTTCGTTATTTCATCCGAATTGAGTTAGTAAAGTCCACTATTTCGTATACCGAAAAAAGGTATGATACGCCAGGTTCAGGATTGATTTCCAATAATGAATTAGATCGTATCTATAGAAATCCTTTTGATTCCAAGGCAAAGATTCAATCATTTCCCCAACATAAGGGAACTCTTGGTACGTTGTTGAATCGAAATAAGGAATGCCAATCTTTCATAATTTTGTCATCATCCAATTGCTCTCGAATTGGTCCCTTCAATACTTCGAGATATAATAATGCGACAAAAGGATCGGATCCCATGACTCCAATTAGGGATTTGTTGGGTCCTTTAGGTACTATTGTGCCTAAAATAGTAAATCTTCGTTCATCTTACTATTTAAGAACTTATAATCAAGTCTTTTTAAAGAAATATTTTTTACTTGAAAATTTTCAACAGACTTTCCAAGTGCTTCAAGTACTTCCATTTCAATACTGTTTCCTAGATGAAAATAGTAGGATTTATAATCCCGATCCATGCAGTAACATCATTTGGAATTCATTCCATTTGAATTGGTGTTTTCTCCACCACGATTCTTGTGAAGAGGCATGGACAATAATTAGCCTCGGACAATTCCTTTGTGAAAATGCATGTTTATTGAAATATGGATCACGCATAAAAAAATCTGGTCAAATTTTCATTGTTCATGTTGACTCTTTAGTTATAAGATCATCTAAGCCCTATTTGGTCACTCCAGGAGCAACTGTCCATGGCCATTATGGAGAAATCTTTTCTGAAGGAGACACATTAATTACATTTATATATGAAAAATCGAGATCTGGTGACATAACGCAAGGTCTTCCAAAAGTGGAACAAATCTTAGAAGTTCGTTCAATTGATTCAATATCGATGAACCTCGAAAGAAGAGTTGAAGGTTGGGACGAACGTATCCGAAGGATTCTTGGGATCCCTTGGGGATTCTTGATTGGAGCTGAACTAACCATAGCCCAAAGTCGTATCTCTTTGGTTAATAAGATCCAAAAGGTTTATCGATCCCAAGGGGTACAGATCCATAATAGACATATAGAGATTATTGTACGTCAAGTAACATCAAGAGTTTTGGTTTCAGAAGATGGAATGTCTAATGTTTTTTTACCTGGGGAATTTATTGGATTGTTGCGAGCAGAGCGAGCAGGGCGCGTTTTGGACGAAGCGATCTGTTATCGGTCAATCTTATTGGGAATAACGAAGTCATCTCTGAATACTCAAAGTTTCATATCCGAAGCGAGTTTTCAAGAAACTGCTCGAGTTTTAGCAAAAGCTGCTCTACGAGGTCGTATTGATTGGTTGAAAGGCCTGAAAGAGAACGTTGTTCTGGGGGGGATTATACCGGTTGGTACCGGATTCAACAAATTAGTACATCGTTCAAAGCAAGACAAAAACATTCATTTGAAAATGAAAAGGAAGGATCTATTCGAGTTGGAAATGAGAGATATTTTGTTATACTATAGAGAATTATTTTGTTCTTGTGCACCAAACACTTTCCATGAGACATCAGACCAATCATTTACGTAATGTAATTTACTAGTTCTTAACAAGAGGTTCATTCTTTTTACTTTAACTCTCCGGTCCAATTATGGATTTCGTAATCAATGAAATAAAAAATTAAGAATGAAATTCATGGTTTGGGTCGTAGATCAATGGTCAATCCTGGTAGAAGGTTCCGTCGGAACAATTATTTATTTCATAGGGTACTGAATCTCTTTGAAAAAAAAAAAGAAAAAGAGAAAGTGTGGGAAAATGGGAAGACGATATTGGAACATCAATTTGGAAGAAATGATGGAAGCAGGAGTTCATTTTGGTCATGGTACTAATAAATGGAATCCTAGAATGGCTCCTTACATCTCTGCAAAGCGTAAGGGTATTCATATTACAAATCTTACTATAACTGCTCGTTTTTTATCAGAAGCTTGCGATTTAGTTTTTGATGCAGCAAGTAGGGGAAAAAAATTCTTAATCGTTGGCACCAAAAAGAAAGCAGCGGATTTAGTAGCATCAGCAGCAATAAGGGCTCGATGTCATTATGTTAATAAAAAATGGCTTGGTGGTATGTTAACGAATTGGTATACTACAGAAACAAGACTTCAGAAGTTCAGGGACTTAAGAACAGAACAAAAGATGGGGAAATTCAATCGTCTCCCCAAAGGAGATGCAGCAATGTTGAAGAGAAAGTTATCTACCTTGCAAGCATATCTGGGTGGGATCAAATATATGACGGGATTGCCCGATATTGTAATTATCGTTGATCAGCAAGAAGAATATACGGTTCTTCGAGAATGTTCCCTTTTGGGTATTCCGACGATTTGTTTAATTGATACAAATTGTGACCCAGATATTGCAGATATTTCTATTCCGGCCAACGATGATGCTATAGCTTCGATTCGATTGATTCTTACCAAATTAGTATCTGCAATTTGTGAGGGCCGTTCAAGTTATATAAAAAAGGGTTGATTATCTTATCATTACTCTTATCATTAAGAAGAATAAAGAAGAAGATTAGTTTGTTTTTGGTGAACTCTCTTTGATTGTTACTATTTTGGTTTGCATCTTTTGGAGTTTGAACTATGTTTTGACTATCAAATAATATTGAAAATAGATGAATTGAGAAAGAAATGGTTGAATCAAAATAATTACTTTTTTGAAGTTCGATTTCTGTTAGAGGACAATATGAATGTTATACCATGTTCCATTAAAACACTCAAAGGGTTATATGATATATCAGGTGTAGAAGTAGGCCAACATTTATATTGGCAAATAGGAGGTTTACAAATTCATGCCCAAGTACTTATCACTTCTTGGGTTGTAATTGCTATCTTATTAGGTTCAGTCATCATAGCTGTTCGGAATCCACAAACCATTCCGACCGACGGTCAGAATTTCTTCGAATATGTCCTTGAATTTGTTCAAGACTTGAGCAAAACTCAGATTGGAGAGGAGTATGGTCCTTGGGTTCCTTTTATAGGAACGATGTTCCTATTTATTTTTGTTTCTAACTGGTCAGGCGCTCTTTTACCTTGGAAAATCATAAAGTTACCTCATGGAGAGTTAGCTGCGCCCACGAATGATATAAATACTACTGTTGCTTTAGCTTTACCCACGTCAGTGGCATATTTCTATGCGGGTCTTAGTAAAAAAGGATTGGGATATTTCGGGAAATACATTCAACCAACTCCAATACTTTTACCAATTAATATTCTAGAAGATTTCACCAAACCTTTATCTCTTAGTTTTCGACTTTTTGGGAATATATTGGCTGATGAATTAGTGGTTGTTGTTCTTGTTTCTTTAGTGCCTTCAGTAGTTCCTATACCTGTCATGTTTCTTGGATTATTTACAAGCGGTATTCAAGCTCTTATTTTTGCAACTTTGGCTGCGGCTTATATAGGTGAATCCATGGAGGGTCATCATTGACTAACTTTTGAAATAGTCTAGTCTTTTTTGAAGCTTATCCCAAATAAAGCAATGCGGGGGGTTCCATATAATCCACTGAGTTGTAGAATAAAATGCAAAAAGCTACATTTATGTATATATCAAGAAAGAAAGAAGGGTTGGGGATCTTACTACATATATGTAATGCTTATGAGTATCAATCTTTGTGTATGTTTTGAATAATGGTTCCAGAATACAATTTAATAGAATAAAAAGTGCAGGTAATTTACGTTATGGAAGAATAAAAGTATATGCTATTTACTAGTTAGATAGTAATGACCCCTATCTCTTTTTTTCTAGTCCACTGCATTTATATGGATTCCCATATTAGTCCTTTTTCTATTTTGTCTGTGATTGTGAATTGAATGAAAGAGAAAGAATAGAATAGTTTATAAACAAGGAAATGCAATTACTAAAACTATATACATATCTATTTACATAAGGTCATAAGGTAGAAAGGAAAAATGATATCTCGAAGTAGTTCTGACAATTCAGTAATATTCTGAATTCCATTTGGAGCTTTTAGTTACTTCGACCTGAGAAGTAGAAAAAGAAGTAGATTAAGTACTAATTCATTGGTTGGTTGTATCATTAATCATTTCTTTTTTTGGTGCGAGGAACTTACCATGAATCCACTTATTTCTGCTGCTTCCGTTATTGCTGCTGGATTGGCTGTAGGGCTTGCTTCTATCGGACCTGGGGTTGGTCAAGGAACTGCTGCGGGCCAAGCCGTAGAAGGTATTGCGAGACAACCAGAAGCAGAGGGTAAAATACGAGGTACTTTATTGCTGAGTCTGGCTTTTATGGAAGCTTTAACTATTTATGGACTGGTCGTGGCATTAGCTCTTTTATTTGCAAATCCTTTTGTTTAATGTTTAAGTAGAATAAAAATGTAAAAAAAAAAAAAAGAAGAATAAAAACATAACCATAACTAATAAATTTGAGAATTCTCAAATTCCATTAAGATTAAGAATAATAAGCGGAGTGATACAAAAAGAACTCTGTTCTTTTTTAGTCCTATCTATAAAGGGAGAGCATATGAAAAATATAACCGATTCTTTTGTTTCCGTGGGGCACTGGCCATCCGCTGGGAGTTTCGAGTTTAATACCGATATTTTAGCAACAAATCCAATAAATCTAAGCGTAGTGCTAGGTGTATTGATTTTTTTTGGAAAGGGAGTGTGTGCGAGTTGTGTATTTCAAGAATAGGTTGGATTTCACCGGCTGCACTTTCTTTATATTATTTTTTATAGCATAAATAGGAACAAAGGGTGCACAATCTCGACGAATTACTTCGGAATTGGATTTCATTAAGAAATCATATGTAAGAACCATAGCATTTCGTAACTAATTGGTAAATGAACTTTGATTCTCTTCTCTATCAACCAATAATGTTGAGGTCTTTTACATGGTTAAAGATAAATTGTTTGAAGTCCAGGCACAGCATAACATGGTACTCTTTCTACCGCTACGTTAGTACCAAAAAGGTTTAAAAATGAT